AAGGGTAATTTAGATGGATTCGTTATTTTTTGATATAATATAAAATATTGTTTAATAGTGGCAAATTAGAGCTAAGAGTATGTATCTATAGATAGTCGCGAGTTAGGTATTATACTGGTACTTGCAGCTAATTCAGATTGGGAATTTTTGGTAATTATAAGAATTTTTAATAGGGCCTTATGTTTGATACGAATTTAGTCTTGTTTTTGGGGTTTGGCAGGACAACAATAAATTTGTACTCTTGTCATAGGGTTAACGGGGGGTAAGGGGGGTTTGGTTAAGCTAGTTGTTTATCTATTGAATAGATACGTACGTACGTGTGTACGTGTGTACGTGTGTGTACGTACGTACGTGTACGTGTGTACGTGTGTACGTGTGTGTACGTACGTACGTGTACGTGTGTGTACGTGTGTACGTGTGTACGTGTGTACGTGTGTACGTGTGTGTACGTACGTGTGTACGTGTGTACGTGTGTGTACGTACGTGTGTACGTGTGTACGTGTGTACGTACGTACGTGTGTACGTGTGTGTACGTACGTACGTGTGTACGTGTGTGTACGTACGTACGTGTACGTACACGTGGGTGCGCCTATGTGCCTCCGGTTGAGACGTTAGGAATTGGTTGTATGTCCTGTGACCATTGACTGAATAACACCTGATCTATTGTCCTGTTGAATCCTTGCATAGAGAATAAGTCCAGCTACATGATATTTGACTGCGTCGGGACCGTCTACGGTCATAGCTGAGTCGAAGCAAGCTCCCCCCTTAAAAATTAAAAGATACCAAATGCATGACACCACAGTTATGTGTGATCATGGGCTGACTAGTCATTAGTCCATCGAGATGTCCCATTTGAAATGGCTGTAGGATTGGAGTATATAACTAYCATGGCCCTGAAGTAAGAACCAGATGCCAGGTATAGTTCCGGAATAGAAACCCCCACGTTGAAATGGGCCCGGAGCGAGAAGAGGTATACCTCTCGCAAGGGTTGCTGGTTTCTCGAGGCCCGGTGATTAAGCTCTTTCGGACAGTTGAGGTCCATAGAGTACTGCTCTTGAATGGAGTAATGTACGATATACATGATATGTCTTATGTATTATTATGAATATATTGTACGTGCTTAATAATTCATGGGGACAAGCGATTAATGCACGACGTACATAGCGTGCTGGTGTATGGGGACGAGCATAGAATGCACGGTATACATAATATGTTTTATAAAATGTTAATAGGCGTATTGTACATGCGTTAAAATATGGATTTAAGGACATACTGGGCAAGCACAGTACAAGTATATGCAATATATGAATTACAAAAGTTGTTGAGTTAGTTTTTAGTATTGCAGGGAATAGTTTAGAAAGAATTTCAGCTTTGGGTGCTGATGGTGGGGTTATTGCCTCTTCCCTGAAGTCTTAGGGAGGGTAGATATCCTCCGTTTTTGGTTTACAAGACCAAGGTATTTGGTATACTACAAAGACTCTTCATTTTAAGAGGCGGTTTTCAATGGTACCAAAGATGGGTATTAGGATAAGGAGGATTGAAAAGTAGAAAATAGAGGCTAGTTGACCGATAGTGATAAAAGGGTGTTCTACTGGTTGTCCTCCAATTCATGTTAGGGTAAGTAGATCTGCTACTAAAAATCAGAATAAGCATTGACTAAGTGGTCGGAATATTATACTTCGTTGTTTTGAAGTATGGAGTAAAGGGATAATTGCCAGGATTAGGATAGAGAGAATGAGAGCTAAGACTCCTCCTAGCTTGTTAGGAATAGATCGGAGGATTGCGTATGCAAATAGGAAGTATCATTCGGGTTTAATGTGGGGTGGAGTGTTTAGGGGATTGGCAGGGGTATAGTTGTCTGGGTCCCCTAGGAGGTCAGGTGAGAATAGGACTAACAGTATTAATGTTAGAATTAGGAGTAAGAGTCCTAAGATATCTTTAATTGTATAGTATGGGTGGAATGGGATTTTGTCTGAGTCAGATACTACTCCTGAGGGATTGTTGGATCCTGTTTCATGTAGGAATAGTAAGTGGACTGCTGCTAGGGCTGAGATGATGAATGGAAGGATGAAGTGGAAAGCAAAGAATCGTGTTAAGGTGGCCTTATCTACTGAGAAGCCCCCTCAGATCCATTCTACAAGATTAGTTCCGATATAGGGAATTGCTGATAGGAGGTTGGTAATTACGGTGGCCCCTCAGAAAGACATTTGGCCTCATGGTAGGACATAGCCTATGAAGGCTGTGGCTATGACTGTGAATAATAGTAGAATTCCAATATTTCATGTTTCTGAGAAGGTATAGGAGCCATAGTACATTCCTCGGCCTACGTGTATGAATAGGCAGATAAAGAATATGGAAGCCCCGTTGGCATGTATATATCGAATAATTCAGCCATAGTTGACATCGCGGCAAATGTGGGTAACTGATGAGAAAGCGGTTATTGTATCTGCTGTGTAATGTATGGCTAAGAATAGGCCTGTTAAGATTTGTAAGATAAGGCAAACTCCTAGTAGGGAGCCAAAGTTTCATCAGGCTGAGATGTTAGAGGGAGCGGGTAGATCAATAAATGATTCGTTGATGATTTTGGCAAGGGGATGAGATTTTCGAATGTTGGTCATTAGGTTCTTATAGTTGAAATACAACGATGGTTTTTCATACCATTGGTCATGGTTAGATTCCATGTAGGAATAATGATGACATACATTGTATTTATTTTAAGTGTTATTTTTGTAGTAAGCTTTGTTGGTTTTTCTTCAAAGCCTTCTCCAATTTATGGTGGGTTTGGTTTGATTGTAGCTGGTGGTGTGGGTTGTGGGATTGTATTAAATTTTGGAGGGTCTTTTTTAGGTTTGATAGTTTTCTTGATTTATTTAGGAGGCATGCTTGTAGTGTTTGGGTATACTACAGCTATGGCTACTGAGCCTTATCCTGAGGCTTGGGTATCTAATAAGTCTGTGTTGGCGATGCTTATTACGGGGGTATTAGCAGAGTTATTAACTGCTTGCTATATTTTAGAAGAGGATGAGATTGAGGTAGTGTTTAAGTTTAATGGTGCAGGTGATTGAGTAATTTATGATACGGGTGATTCAGGATTTTTTAGTGAGGAGGCCATGGGAATTGCGGCTTTATATAGCTATGGGACTTGGTTAGTTATTGTTACTGGATGATCCTTGCTTACTGGTGTATTGGTAATTATGGAGATTACCCGTGGAAATTAAGTAGTATTAGGCTAAGAGTAAGGGTGATGAGGAAAGATAGGAAATATAATTTGATTAACCCCTTTTGGTTAGAAATAATGGTAGATGTTTTTATTTGAAAGTAGGAGATGGACTTTGGTAATACATTTTCTAGTCAGATTGCGTCTAATAGTATTGATGCAGATTTTTGGCTTATGATTAGATTTATTATTGGTGGGAAGCGGTGTATAATGATTGGGAAATATCCTAAAAGATTGGAGAATTTGAAGAGGTTTGTAGGGTAATTAAATTTTAGGTTTTTGGTTGTCAGGTTTAGTTCTAATGCCAGAATAAAGCCTATAATAGTTACGGCAAGGGCAGTTAGTTTTAGATAATAAGGTATAGTTATTTGTGGGATAGTTATTGGGGGGATGTTGTAGGAAATTAAGTATCCCGCGAAAATGCTTCCGATTAAAAGACGTTTGATAGAATTGATTAGGAGAGGGTTATTTTCATTGAGTATAATTAAGGAATTGAAGCGTGGTTGTCCTAGGAGTGCAAAGAATATGATTCGAGTGCTATAGGCGGCTGTCAGGGATGTGGCAATAAGAGTAATTAGTAGGGCTCAGGCGTTGGTATACGACGTATTGGCTGTCTCGATGATTAGGTCTTTAGAGTAAAATCCTGTTAGAAAAGGCATTCCTGTAAGTGCGAGGCTTCCAATAATGAGGGAGGTAGTGGTAAATGGTATTGATTTGTATAATCCACCTATTTTTCGAATGTCTTGTTCGTCATTGAGGCTGTGGATAATTGATCCAGAGCATAGAAATAATATGGCTTTGAAGAATGCGTGTGTACAGATATGTAGGAATGCGAGATGAGGTTGGTTAATGCCGATTGTTACAATTATAAGTCCGAGTTGGCTGGAAGTGGAGAAAGCAACAATTTTTTTAATATCATTTTGTGTGAGAGCACAGATGGCTGTGAAAAGGGTTGTTATGGCTCCTAGGCATAGGGTTAAGGTTTGAATGGTTTTGTTTTGTTCTATGAGCGGGTAGAAACGAATTAGTAGGAAGACTCCAGCTACGACTATTGTGCTTGAATGAAGTAGGGCGGAAACAGGTGTAGGGCCCTCTATAGCTGATGGTAGTCAGGGGTGGAGACCAAATTGAGCAGATTTACCGGTAGCTGCTAGGAGAAGTCCCGCTAGAGGGATAGTTAGGTTGTTATGTTGGGTAATGAAGATTTGTTGGAAGTCTCATGTATTTGAGTTGGTTAAAAATCATGCTATAGCCATAATAAATCCTACATCTCCGATACGATTATACAGGATTGCTTGAAGGGCGGCAGTGTTTGCATCAGTTCGACCGTATCATCATCCGATGAGTAGGAAAGATATGATGCCTACTCCTTCTCAGCCAATGAAGAGTTGAAATAGGTTATTGGCAGTGACTAGAATTATTATTGTAATAAGAAATATGAGGAGATATTTGAAGAATCGATTGATGTATGGATCTGCATGTATATATCATATTGAAAATTCTATAATAGATCATGTGACGAAAAGTGCTACTGAGATGAAAATAATTGAAAAGTAGTCTAGTTTAAAGCTTAATGATAATTTTAGAGTTTGGATTGTTAATCAGTGTCAGTTCGAAATTACTATTTCTTGGCCTGAGGAGATAAATATTATAGTGGGAAGTATGCTGATAGCGAAGGCGTAAGAGATTGTAGTTTTTACATAGTGGGGGTAAAGGTTGCTTTTATATATTTGGGTGTTAGATGTAATAATAGGCAATAATAGGATGAGTAGGGTTATTAAAATTGATGAAGCGAATAGATTAATTACTTTTATTTGGAGTTGCACCAATTTTTTGGCTCCTAAGGCCAATGGATTACTTCTATCCTATAAAAGTTGAAAAAGCCATGCTTTTATGCACGGGAGCATGAATTAGCAGTTCTTGCGTACTTTTTCGGTAAACAAGAAGGTTTAAGCCTCTATTATTAGATTCACAATCTAATGTTTTTGTTAAACTATGTTTACAGTAAATGGGACCTAAGATGATTTTAGGGTTTAGGGATAATAAGAGGAGAGGGAGTAAGTGAAGGGCTATTAGGGCGTTTTCTCGTGTAAACGAGGGTTTAATGTTTGTAACATGATATGTATATTTACCTCGTTGGGTTGTGATGAGTATGTAGAGGGAGTACAGGGCTGTGATAATGATATTAGTCCCTATTAGAATAATAGTGATGTTTGATCATGAGAAGGAGGCTATTACTACAAATAGTTCTCCGATTAGATTAATTGTAGGGGGTAGGGCTAGGTTTGCTAGACTTGCTAGTAGTCATCAGGCAGCTATAAGGGGAAGAAGGGTTTGTAGGCCTCGTGCTAGAATTATTGTTCGGCTATGTACTCGTTCATAGTTTGTATTTGCAAGGCAGAACAGTATAGATGATGTTAGTCCGTGGGCGATTATTAGGGCTGTAGCTCCTATATAACTTCATGGTGTCTGAATTAATACTGCTACAATCACTAGGGCTATATGGCTGACAGATGAGTATGCGATTAGAGATTTTAGGTCGGTTTGACGTAGGCAAATGGAACTTGTTATAATTATTCCTCATAGAGATAATATTAAAAAGGGGTATGCTATTTGGCCTGTTAATGGGTTAAGTAGTATTGTAATTCGTATCATTCCGTAGCCCCCTAATTTTAAGAGTACAGCGGCTAGGACTATCGATCCGGCAATGGGAGCCTCTACATGTGCTTTGGGTAATCAGAGGTGTAGTCCATATAAAGGTATTTTTACTATAAATGCTATTATGCATGCTAATCATAGGAAAATATTAGACCAGGTAGGCGAGATAGGTTCTGTTCAGTATTGTATAACTAGAAAGTTTAAGGTCCCTGATGTGTTTTGAATATATAATAGTGCGACTAAAAGGGGTAGTGAGCCTATTAAGGTGTAGAATAAGAAGTAAAGGCCTGCGTTTAATCGTTCTGTTTGATTCCCTCATCGTGTAATGATAATTAGAGTGGGAATTAAGGTAGCTTCAAATAAGATATAGAATATGATTAGCTCTATGGCGGTGAAAGTTATGATTAGGAATAGTTGTAGGAGAATGAGTATTGTGATATATAGTTTTTTTCGGGCTGAGGTTTCTTTTGACAGATGGGATTGGCTGGCTGTGAGTATTAAGGGCAGAAGTCATGTAGTTAGGACAAGTAAGGGTGCAGAGAGTGGGTCTGAGAAGAATAGTAGTGAGAAATTAATACTATTATCATTAGATTGGTTAAGGAATGTAAGGCTAATGAGGCTAATTAATAAGCTGTAGGCCGTTGAGTTAATTCAAATTATATTGGGTTTTGATAATCATGTTAAGGGTATTAGTATTATAGTGGGAATAATAATTTTTAGCATTGTAGTAAGTTTAGGTTTTGTACATAGTCAGTTCCGTATGTGTTAGATACTATTACCAGGAGGGATAGGCCTAGTGCTGCTTCACAGGCAGCGAATACTAGTAAGACGATAGGGGCTATATTGGCTAGTGTGAAGTGGTTGCTTAGAATTACTACTGATATTATGACGAATAGAGATAGTATTATGCCTTCTAAGCAGAGAAGAGATGATATTAGGTGAGATCGGTATACCAGCAATCCTACAAGGGATGTGATGAAGGCTAGAAAAATATTAATATAGACTATAGACACTTGATAATTATAGTACTTACTACAATCTAATGAGTCGAAATCATTTGTTTTGGCTTAAACTAATTATCATATTCAGTTCATTCTAGTCCTTTTTGGATTCATTCGTAAGCTAGACTTATGGCTAAAAGGATGATGAGCAATAGTGCTATGGTGAGTATAATTAGTGGGCTTTCTGTTTGCGAGGCTCATGGTAAGGGTAATAGGAGGGCAATTTCTAGGTCGAAGAGTAGAAATGTGATGGCTACTAGGAAAAATTTTATAGAGAAGGGTAGGCGAGCAGATCCCATTGGGTCAAATCCACATTCGTATGGACTTGCTTTTTCTGCATAGATATTTAGTTGAGGCAGTCAGAATGCGATTAGTACTAGTAATGTTGATAGTAATGTGTTAGTAAATAAAGTTAATATTATGTTTATTGTTTCTTTTCGGATTATACCGAAACTGGCTGATTGGAAGTCAGCTGTACTAATTAATACTAAAGAAACAAGATCCTCATCAATAGATGGATACATATAGGAATAGTCATACTACGTCTACGAAATGTCAGTATCAAGCAGCGGCTTCAAATCCGAAGTGGTGATTTGATGTAAAATGGAATTTTAGTTGACGGAGAAAGCAAACAATTAAGAAAGTAGAGCCAATAATCACATGAAGTCCGTGGAATCCTGTGGCTATGAAGAAAGTGGATCCGTAAACTCCGTCTGAAATTGTGAAGGATGTCTCGTAATATTCTGAAGCTTGAAGGAGTGTGAAATATACTCCTAGAGAGATTGTAATAAATAAGGCTTGGAGCATGTGTTTTCGGTTACCCTCTATTAGGCTATGGTGGGCTCAAGTAATTGACACTCCGGAGGCTAATAATACAGAGGTATTGAGTAGTGGTACTTCCAGGGGATTAAGAGGAGTGATGCCAGTGGGTGGTCAGCAACCTCCTAGCTCTGGGGTAGGGGCGAGGCTTGAGTGGTAGAAGGCTCAGAAAAAGCCTGCGAAGAAGAATACTTCTGAAATGATAAAGAGAATTATTCCATATCGTAGACCTTTTTGGACAATAGGGGTGTGATGGCCTTGAAATGTGCTTTCTCGAATAATATCCCGTCATCATTGGTATATAGTTAATATGTTAGTAGTTAATCCTAGGGTTAATAGGGATGTTGAGTTGAAGTGGAATCATATTGCTAACCCTGAGGTTATTAGAAGGGCTGAGAGAGCTCCTGTAAGTGGTCATGGGCTAGGATTTACTATGTGGTATGCGTGGGTTTGGTGGGTCATTAGGTATTGTCATGTAAGTATAGACTTACTAGTAAGGTAAAAACATAGGCTTGAATAAGAGCTACAGCGAATTCAAGGATTGTTAGTAAGATAAGGATGATGAAAGTGATAAGGGCGATGGAGGTGCTGATACTTATTAAGGCTAAAGTAGCTCCTCCGATTAAGTGAATTAATAGATGACCTGCAGTGATGTTGGCTGTAAGTCGTACGGCCAGAGCTATTGGTTGAATAAATAAACTAATAGTTTCGATAATTACTAGTATGGGGATTAGGGGTAGGGGAGTTCCTTGGGGTAAGAAATGGGCTAAAGATGATTTTGTTTTGTATCGGAATCCGGTAATTACAGTGGCAGCTCATAAGGGGATGGCTATTCCTAGGTTTATTGATAGTTGGGTTGTAGGTGTAAATGAGTGTGGTAGCAGACCTAGTAGATTGGTTGAACCGATAAATAAGATTAAAGATAATAATATTAGAGCTCAGGTCTGGCCTTTATGGTTGTGAATACTTAATATTTGTTTTGCTGTGAGTTGTACCAGTCATTGCTGTAGTGAGATTAGGCGGTTATTAATAAGTCGATTGGGTGAAGGAAATAGGATGCTTGGAAATATAATAATTAAAATAGCAATAGGAAGTCCTATTATTGTTGGGGTAATGAAAGAGGCGAATAGATTTTCGTTCATTTTTTTTCTCAAGGGTTAAGTTGTTTTAATGTTACTGCTGATTTGGGTTCTGGATTTCCTGGGAATAAGTGTTTTGAAATTTTCAGTTGAAATACAATGAATAATGTTATGATTATTGATATAATGGTAATAAATCAAGTAGATGTATCTAATTGTGGCATATCATTAAGGGGAGATTTAAACTCCCAATCTTTAACTTAAAAGGTTAATGCTTATTTAGCTTCTCAATGATTTTATAGTATAGATACTGATCATTTTTCAAAATATGTCAATGGGACTAGTTCAAGTACAATAGGTATAAAGCTGTGGTTGGAGCCGCAAATTTCTGAGCATTGACCATAATATAGTCCGGGTCGTGTACCTATTAGGGTTGTTTGATTTAATCGGCCTGGGATGGCATCTGTTTTTAGGCCCAGTGATGGAACGGCTCATGAGTGAAGGACATCTTCTGATGAGATTAATATTCGAATAGTTATTTCCATAGGTAGAACTACTCGGTTATCGACTTCAAGCAGTCGCAATTCTCCGGGTTTTAGTTCTTGAGTAGGAATCATATAGGAGTCAAAATTTAAGTCTTCATAGTCTGTGTATTCATAGCTTCAATATCATTGGTGCCCTATAGTTTTCACAGTTAAGGAGGGGTTATTAATTTCATCTATTATGTAAAGGATTCGTAGTGAAGGCAGAGCGATAAGAATGAGAATAATAGCTGGTAAAATTGTTCAGATGGTTTCTACTTCTTGAGCATCTATTGTGCTTGTATGAGTAAGTTTAGTTGTTAATATTAGTGAGATGATGTATAGGACTAGAGAGCTGATTAGAAATACAATTATTAGCGTATGGTCATGAAAGTGTAGGAGCTCTTCTATGATAGGTGATGTAGCATCTTGGAAGCCTAATTGGAAGGGGTATGCCATAGAGACACAAAGGATTTAAACCTATAATTTAACTTTGACAAAGTTATGTAATTTTTTACTAGTATCTCTTATTGAGAAAGACATAATGGTTATGATATTGGCTTGAAACCAATCTTAGGGGGTTCGATTCCTTCCTTTCTTATTTTAGGGATACGTAAGCTGGCTCTTCAAATGTGTGATATGGAGGAGGGCATCCATGCAATCACTCGAGGTTGGTTGTAGTTAATTCTACTGTTGCTACTTCTCGTTTGGATGCAAAAGCTTCTCAGATTATAAAGATTATTAGCATAACTGCAGTTAGTGAGATGAAAGAACCCATTGATGAGATTGTATTTCAAGTTGTATATGCATCTGGGTAATCGGAATAGCGTCGAGGTATACCAGATAACCCAAGGAAATGTTGAGGGAAAAATGTTATATTAACCCCTACAAATATAATTGTGAAATGAATTTTTGCTCAAGTATTATCAAGAGTGTAACCTGAGAATAATGGAAATCAGTGGACGAATCCCCCTATAATAGCAAAGACTGCCCCTATTGACAACACATAGTGAAAATGGGCTACTACATAGTAGGTATCATGAAGGACAATATCCAGTGAAGAATTAGCTAATACAATGCCTGTTAGACCGCCCACAGTAAATAAGAAAATGAAGCCTAGAGCTCATAGTATAGCGGGAGATCATTTGATATTTCCTCCATGGAGTGTAGCGAGTCAGCTAAACACTTTTACTCCAGTTGGAATAGCAATAATTATCGTAGCAGATGTAAAATAGGCTCGTGTATCAACGTCTATCCCTACGGTAAATATATGGTGGGCTCATACGATAAAGCCTAAAAATCCAATAGATATTATTGCTCAGACCATACCTATATAGCCAAAAGGTTCTTTTTTACCTGAGTAATAAGTGACGATATGAGAAATTATTCCAAAACCTGGCAGGATTAAGATATAGACTTCTGGGTGACCGAAGAATCAAAATAAGTGTTGATATAGAATAGGATCTCCTCCCCCTGCAGGATCGAAGAATGTAGTATTTAGGTTTCGATCTGTTAGAAGCATGGTAATACCGGCTGCTAGAACTGGTAATGATAGGAGCAGAAGAACAGCAGTAATTAAAACAGATCAGACAAATAAAGGTGTCTGGTATTGGGATATAGCAGGTGGTTTTATATTAATAATTGTTGTAATGAAGTTAATAGCTCCTAGGATTGAAGAAACCCCTGCGAGATGTAAAGAAAAGATAGTTAAATCTACGGATGCTCCTGCGTGAGCTAGGTTGCCAGCTAGGGGAGGGTACACGGTTCATCCAGTTCCTGCACCAGCCTCCACTATTGAAGAGGCGAGCAGAAGTAAGAAAGAAGGAGGAAGAAGTCAGAAGCTTATATTATTCATTCGAGGGAATGCCATATCGGGCGCTCCAATTATTAATGGGACTAATCAGTTTCCAAATCCTCCAATTATAATGGGCATCACTATAAAGAAGATTATTACGAATGCATGAGCAGTAACAACTACATTATAAATCTGGTCGTCTCCTAACAGGGTACCGGGTTGGCCAAGCTCTGCTCGAATTAAAAGGCTAAGAGCGGTTCCTACCATGCCAGCTCAAGCGCCAAACAAGAGGTAAAGAGTACCGATATCTTTATGATTAGTGGAGAATAATCAGCGATTAATGAACATAGGTAAAATGGCTGAGTAAGGCATTAGACTGTAAATCTAAGTACAGAGGTCAAACCCTCTTTTTACCAAGTTCCGTAGTGAAGTAATCATGTTGAATTGCAAATTCAAAGAAGCAGCTTTGACGCTGCCGGGGCTTCTCCCGCCTTTTTTTTCTAGACGGCGGGAGAAGTAGATTGAAGCCAGTTGATTAGGGTATTTAGCTGTTAACTAAAATTTCGTGGGATGGAAGCCCACCAATCTAGTAAGGGCTTAGCTTAATTAAAGTGTTTGATTTGCAATCAATTGATGTAGGATAGATTCTTGCAGTCCTTAGATTAATAGTTATTCAGGAATTAAATCGATGGTGATTTACTTAGAGCTTTGAAGGCTCTTGGTCTGTTTTAACCTAAACTCCTATTCCAGGATGGAAATTATTGGTGTGAGTGGGAGTAGTATGGTTGAGATAATGATTAGAGAGGGTAAAAAAATTGTCTTTTTTGTGCTTTCAAATTGTCATTTTATTTTTATATTATTTGTTGAGGGAAATATGGTTAGTGCTGTGGCATATGTGAGTCGTATGTAGAAATATAGGTTAAGTAGTGCTGTAATGGCTAGGAATGTGGGTATAATAATTATTTCGTTTTTAGTAAGTTCTTGAATGATTATTCATTTTGGAATAAAGCCTGAGAGTGGAGGAAGGCCTCCTAAGGATAGTATTAGTGTTAAGATTAGGGAAGCGATTAAGGGTGCTTTATTTCATGTTTGTGATAGGGATAATGTAGTTGTAGCGGAGTTGAGTATAAATAGTATAAAGGTGGTTAGTGTTATAATGATGTAAATAATTAGGTTTAGGAATATTATTGTAGGGTTGTAAAGAAGGATAGCTGTTATTCATCCCATATGGGCGATTGAAGAATATGCTATGATTTTACGTAATTGTGTTTGATTAAGTCCGCCTCATCCTCCGATTAGGACTGATAAGATGGCTATTGGTAGTAGCAGGTTAGGGTTAATGGTGGGTGAGATTTGGTACAGGACTGATAGTGGTGCAATTTTTTGTCATGTTAGTAGGATTATGCCTGATGATAAGGAGACTCCTTGTGTGACTTCAGGGACTCAAAAGTGGAATGGAGCTAGGCCTAGTTTTATTACAAGGGCAGTGGTTATTAGGATTGATGCTATGGGGTTAAGGTTGTTTGATACTGTTCATTGCCCTGAGTGTAGGAGGTTAATAATAATTCCTATTATTAGTAATATGGATGCGGTTGCTTGTGTTAGGAAGTATTTTGTGGATGCTTCTATGGCTCGTGGGTTAAATTTTTTTATTAGGATGGGAATGATGGCTAATATGTTTATTTCAAAGCCGATTCAGGTTAGTATTCAGTGAGAGCTTGTTATTACAATTACAGTTCCTGAGATAACGGTTGATATAATGATAACGAAAATAGGGGGTTTGATTAGTACGGGAAGGGTATAAACCAACATTTTCGGGGTATGGGCCCGATAGCTTATTTAGCTGACCTTACTTTAGAGCATGGTGTAATGTGGTAGCACGAAGATTTTTGAATTCTTAGGATTAGGTTCGAGTCCTATAGTTCTAGAAATAAGAGGATTTAAACCTCTATTATTTACTCTATCAAAGTAACTCTTTTGTCAGACATATTTCTATGTTAGGGGTGGGATACTTGCTGTGATGATGGGTAAGGATACGTGTCATATACATAAGGCTAGGGTAAGGGGTAGGAAGTTTTTTCATAGGAGGTGCATGAGTTGGTCATATCGGAATCGTGGATAGGATGCTCGAATTCATAGGAAAGTGATTGTTAGGAGTAAGGTTTTAACGGTAAAGTTGATTGTATATAATTCTGGTATATATGGGTTGTGGAATGCTCCGAAGAATAAGATTGTTGTGAGAATATTTATCATGATAATATTAGCATATTCTGCTAGGAAGAATAGGGCAAAGGGACCTGCTGCGTATTCTACGTTAAAGCCTGAGACAAGCTCTGATTCTCCTTCTGTTAAGTCAAAAGGAGCTCGATTAGTTTCTGCTAGTGTTGAGATAAATCATATTATGGCTAGGGGTCATGAGGGGATGATTAGTCATATATATTCTTGGGTAATAATTAGTGTAGGTAATGTATAAGAGCCATTTATTAGGAGGACAGATAGGAGAATAATAGCTAGTGTTACTTCATATGAAATGGTTTGAGCGACAGCTCGGAGAGCTCCAATTAGGGCATATTTTGAGTTTGAGGCTCATCCGGATCATAGGATAGAGTATACAGCTAAGCTTGATATGGCTAGTATGAATAATACTCCTAGATTCATATTAATAAGTGGGTACGGTATTGGTAGAGGTACTCATATGGTTAGGGCTAGAGAGAGGGCTAGGATAGGAGCTATAATAAATATTGATATAGAAGATGTGAGAGGTCGGAGGGGTTCTTTAGTAAAGAGTTTTACAGCGTCGGCGATGGGTTGGAGTAGGCCGTATGGTCCTACGATGTTTGGTCCTTTACGGAGCTGTATATACCCTAGTACTTTGCGTTCAACCAGTGTCAGGAAAGCTACGGCGAGAAGAATAGGGATAATTAATGAGAGAATATTGATTATAAACATGCTGTTAGGGAGAGGAGTTGAACCTCTGATTATAAAGGTTTAAGTTTTATGCAATTACCGGGCTCTGCCACCCTAACAAACCCGAACTCTCGGGCAGGTGTATGTGGTGAAACTTTCTAGATTGAGATTATATCATCTATTAGGTTGAAGGCACTTTAGTGAAGTGGGCCTTATTTCTCTTGTCCTTTCGTACTGGGAGAAATTGTTTAATAGATAGAAACCGACCTGGATTGCTCCGGTCTGAACTCAGATCACGTAGGACTTTAATCGTTGAACAAACGAACCTTTGATAGCTGCTGCACCATCGGGATGTCCTGATCCAACATCGAGGTCGTAAACCCTATTGTCGATATGGACTCTAGAATAGGATTGCGCTGTTATCCCTAGGGTAACTTGTTCCGTTGATCAAATGATATATTTGGATCAATAAGTGATGTAATACTTTTGACTGGTAGGTCTTGATTTAAATCATTCGGAGGCTATTTTATACTCCGAGGTCACCCCAACCTAAATTGTTGATCCATTGTGGAGTTTTGTTGTCCCTGTCGGTGAATTATTGGTCTCCTTGGATCAGTTAATTGAAGCTCCATAGGGTCTTCTCGTCTTATTTTTGTATCCCCGCCTCTTCACGGGAAGGTCAATTTCACGGATTGGAAGTAAGAGACAGTAAAACCCTCGTGTGGCCATTCATGCTAGTCCCTATTTAGGGAACAAGTGATTATGCTACCTTTGCACGGTCAGGATACCGCGGCCGTTTAACTAATGTCACTGGGCAGGCAGTGCCTCTAATACTAGAAATGCTAGAGGTGATGTTTTTGGTAAACAGGCGGGGTTTGTGTTTGCCGAGTTCCTTTTACTTCTTTTAATCTTTCCTTAATTGCATACCTGTGTTGGATTAACAATTGATTTGATATTTGTTTTATTTTTGGACTATATATATCTTGTTGTTAACTATCAGTGGTTATCCGTTCTGATATAAACTTATGCAAGGAGAAATACTTCTTGTTACTCATATTAGCATTATTGCTTCTATTGTTAAATAGATTAGCCCGGTATTAATATTAGGAGTTGGATATCTATTTTTGGTATTAAGTTGTTTTAGTTGTTGAGCTTGAACGCTTTCTTAATTGATGGCTGCTTTTAAGCCAACTATGGTTTATGTTAATGCTTACTCTCTAATGAAGGCTGTATCCTAGGTCTAAAAAGCTGTACCTTTTTAGACTATATTTTAAACTTACATTAGAATTCGTAGGTTTTTTAGGTAAGTTTAAAGTTGAACTAAAATTCTATCCCGGGCAACCAGCTATCACCAGGCTCGTTTGGCGTTTCACCTCTACCTACAAATCTTCTCACTATTTTGCTACATAGACGAGTTGATCCTGTAAAGATTGTTCATAGGTAGCTCGTCTGGTTTCGGGGTATCTAGCTTAAGTTCTCTTTGTTAGATTATGTCTAGCTAACTCATTATGCAAAAGGTACAAGGGTTAATCTTTGCTGTTCTGTGCTTTTAATTTTTTCTTTCATCTTTCCCTTGCGGTACTATCTCTATAGCGCCAATTTAAATTTCTATCTCCTATACTTTTAGGGTTAACTAAATGTTTTGATTTATTGATTTATGATAGTTGAGTTTATTGATATTTGGGCTAGCTTTGGCTCAAGATGGTCAGTTTAATATGAAATCTTCTGGGTGTAAGCCAGATGCTTTGTTTAAGCTACATCTTGTTTGTATCCAAGCACACTTTCCAGTATGCTTACCTTGTTACGACTTGTCTCCTCTTGTGTTTTTGTAGTTTAAATAGGTTATTTTTATTTTTTGTCACTTGAGGAGGGTGACGGGCGGTGTGTGCGTGCTTCATGGCCCTATTCAATTGAGCACTCTGTTCTCAATTTACTACTAAATCCTCCTTTGGTTCTTAGTTTCATAAGAACTTTCGTGAAAGGGGTGTTCTACTATAGAAAATGTAGCCCATTACTTCCCACCTCATGGGTTACACCTTGACCTAACTTTTTTATGTTAAGATGCTTATGCTTACTGTTCTTCCTTTTTAGGGTTTGCTGAAGATGGCGGTATATAGACTGATTTAGCAAGAGGTGGTGAGGTGTATCGGGGTTTATCGATTATAGAACAGGCTCCTCTAGAGGGATATAAAGCACCGCCAAGTCCTTTGAGTTTTAAGCTGTTGCTAGTAGTTCTCTGGCGGATAGATTTGTTTGGGGAACTATCTAAGTTTAGGGCTAAGCATAGTGGGGTATCTAATCCCAGTTTGGGTCTTAGCTATCGTGTAATTGGAGTTATTAAAGTTACTTTCGTGTTGTATTTTTTACGATAACTGTAGCTTTTTACAGCCTAGTTAAAATTTAACTTTAGCATAGGATGTTCTCTGTAACACGCTTTACGCCGTAGGACCATTAGTTTGGGTTAATCGTATGACCGCGGTGGCTGGCACGAAATTTACCAACCCTAATTTAATATAACTTAGTCGAACTTTCATTCATGGCTTAATTTTTGTCACTGCTGTATCCCGTGGGGGTGTGGCTAAGCAAGGTGTTGTGAGCTACAATTGTTGTGTGCTTGATACCTGCTCCTCTGCGTCGTAGGTGATTTGGAGGGCATTTTCACCGGGATGCGGAAGCTTGCATGTGTAATTTTATCAGTAACTAATGGAAAGGCTAGGACCAAACCTTTGTGTTTATGGAGCTTGGCGGCTCATCTAGGCATTTTCAGTGCCTTGCTTTGCATGTTTAAGCTACATTAAC